ATGAGCAAGACGTACTTCTATTCATCGACAATATATTTCGTTTCGTTCAAGCAGGGTCCGAAGTCTCTGCCTTATTAGGCAGGATGCCTTCTGCAGTGGGTTATCAACCTACCCTTAGTACGGAAATGGGTTCTTTGCAAGAAAGAATTACTTCTACCAAAGAAGGATCTATAACATCGATCCAAGCAGTTTATGTACCTGCGGATGATTTGACCGACCCTGCTCCTGCCACGACATTTGCACATTTAGATGCTACTACAGTATTATCAAGAGGATTAGCTGCCAAAGGTATTTATCCAGCAGTAGATCCCTTGGATTCAACATCAACTATGTTACAACCTCGGATCGTTGGCGAGGAACATTATGAAACTGCGCAAAGGGTTAAGCAAACTTCACAACGTTATAAAGAACTTCAGGACATTATAGCTATTCTTGGGTTGGACGAATTATCCGAAGAAGATCGTTTAACTGTAGCAAGAGCACGAAAGATTGAGCGTTTCTTATCACAACCCTTCTTTGTGGCAGAAGTCTTTACTGGTTCTCCAGGGAAATATGTTGGTCTCGCAGAAACAATTCGGGGGTTTCAATTCATCCTTTCCGGAGAATTAGACGGTCTTCCCGAGCAGGCCTTTTATTTGGTGGGTAACATCGATGAAGCTACCGCGAAAGCTATGAACTTAGAAGAGGAGAGCAAATTGAAGAAATGACCTTAAATCTTTGTGTACTGACTCCTAATCGAATGATTTGGGATTCCGAAGTGAAAGAGATTATTTTATCTACTAATAGTGGACAAATTGGCGTATTACCAAACCATGCCCCCATTGCCACGGCTGTAGATATAGGTCTTTTGAGAATACGACTAAACGACCGATGGTTAACGGTAGCTCTTATGGGCGGTTTCGCTAGAATAAGTAATAATGAGATCACCATTTTAGGAAATAGTGCGGAAATTAGTACTGACATTGATCCACAAGAAGCTCAACAAACTCTTGAAATAGCTGAAGCTAACTTGAGTAGAGCTGAGGGTAAGAGACAAGCAATTGAGTCAAATCTAGCTCTCAGACGAGCTAGGACACGAGTAGAAGCTGTCAAAGTGATTTCCTATTAGTAGTCATCAATAAAAAGAGTTCTTTATTATACACTACACACTACATTTGGATTCCACAATTTGAACACAATGAAGTCTAATCTGATTAATCTGATGATAGAACAAAAAAAGAGGATGGGTAGAAAAACTTATTAGATACCATGGAATCCGGTATCTAATAAGTTCTACCTACTATTGGATTTGAACCAATGACTCCCGCCGTATGAAAGCAATACTCTAACCACTGGGTTAAGTAGGCCATTTATCACCACAAAAAGGGTCTCCATCACTTCGATGGATTATAGGTAAAATTTGTTTTCTAAGCAATATAAATCTTTTACCAGTAAACGTAAACGTATCAGAGAGTTATCATGTGGGGATTAGGGGATACCCTTCTTGACAAGAAATTGTCTCTATGTTAAAATAGTTATGACAAGGGCTATAGCTCAGTTAGGTAGAGCACCTCGTTTACACGTGCGCCAATGCTTTTCAAGGGAGCCAATTATGCAATGACCATAATTGATCTTTTTTAGAAGTCGATGTCTTACTCCGTAGATTCGAGAGAACAAGAGAAAAATAGCCTGACAAATATTTGGTTTGATCCGATTCAGGTGCGAATTCCGGTGCCAAATCAAATAGAACCTGCCATTGTAAGGTAAATGCCAGTCCATTCAATGCCAGGCATAATGAGTATAAGGATCTCACAAAAGAACCTCTTTTCGTCCTATGAGCTTTGAGGTGTATGAAGTCTCATATTGGACTCTTGCAGCGGAGCGATAGAGACTGCATTTCACTTAGGTTGATCTAGGCCGAAGGCAGACCTAAATCAAGGTCACCCTTCTTTGAAACACTTTGGTATTGCTCCTATATCAGGATACAAATAATGAATCAGAGCACATGGAGCCATCTCATTATCTTCTTATCTTTCTGTAAAGAAAAATATGGTGAACTAACTGATCTTTACATCAGTTGATGAAAGAGCCCAATGCAACAAAATGCATGTTGGGTCTTTGAAACAGTTCGAATCATTTCGATAATAATGAGTTTTATCTGTTTTACCGAGAAAGTCTACGGTTCGAGTCCGTATAGCCCTAATACATTCCTTTTTTTGTTTTGTATAGAAATTTGATTAGTAGTAGGAACAATAAAAGAAACACAATAATTCATTCCAACGGACCCAATTGGTATTTGTCAAATATCGGATCAAATACCCATCTATCTTCATCCACTTTCATGAATGAATTACATATGATATTTTTCCTCTTTTCCTGCCCATGATCAAAGAATTAGTGATACACTTTTTTTTTTTTCTTTGGTATACCCAATCCCAGTCAATTTATGAAATGAAAATCATGACATAATCCTGTCCGAAGACTTCAACCTGACCCAAGCAAATCCAATCCTAAGTCGCAT